TTTAATTGAGTAACATCTCTTTTTTTTAATTGACCTCCTCCTTAATCTCCAGGAGGTCAAATTCAGGTTGCAGTTCAAGTTAGTGAAGTTATTTTATTGTGATTCAACATTAAAAGAACAGAATCACGCTCTGTAGGATTTGAACCTACGACATCGGGTTTTGGAGACCCACGTTCTACCGAACTGAACTAAGAGCGCTTTATTATGATGGGAGATACGGATGTCAAGAAAAGGATTCTTTTTGTACCCCCAATACATCTTGTATGTATAGTATCATAAAATGGTAGATTGTGTCCAATTTTAATCGATCTCAATTGACCCCTCGTTACTGTCCATAGGAGAAGTGATAAGTAGGGATGACAGGATTTGAACCCGTGACATTTTGTACCCAAAACAAACGCGCTACCAAGCTGCGCTACATCCCTTTCATTTGTTGTACAGTGCCATTGTAGGGAATCCATGTTTTGTTTTCCACATCACAATTTCCTCTATTTAAATAGAATTTATTTTGCCATTTCTTCTTTTTGGTTTTTTGGTTTCATTCTCATAAAGAATTATATACATACCTAACGTATAAACGTATAAAGGAATGGATATTTATCAGTAGTGCTCAGGAAGGAGGGTTCATCTTTTTCTGTTTTAGGGACAGGTAGATTTCATCTACCGGATCGTTGTATATATCCATTTTGGTTAGAGATTCCCCGTACAAATGATCTTTAACTACATATGCATCTGATCATATATGTATTACAATATACAATAAAGTCAATAAAGTTAAAGAAAAAGAAGGAGGATTTTCAATGCGAGATATAAAAACATATCTCTCCACGGCACCTGTGCTAACTACTCTATGGTTCGGGTCTTTGGCGGGTCTATTGATAGAGATCAATCGTTTATTCCCAGATGCGTTGACATTCCCCTTTTTTTCATTCTAGTTATTGACATGGGAAGGGATCAAGAAGATTAGAGATACAATAAATTCTCTGTGACTAACCCCCCCCTTTTTTCAGTTCTTTAGGATAGGAAAGAAAGAGTAAAGAATAAAAGTGGATTAAATCTCATCGAAACTCGGGTTCGGGTTAATATAGGGAGAACAGAAATGGAAATGTGGGTCGAGGGCAGGCTGTTCAAGATCATACAAGATACTAAATGAAATACTGGGATTGGGAATAATTGATAGTTAGAAATATTTGTATTACTTAATAATTTGATTACTCTATTGATTGCAACGAAATCTTTCATAATTGAATTGGATTTCAAGTTAGCGACTTCTCATCTATTTATTTTTCATTCCTTTCTTCTTCGCTTCGGTTCGAATCGAAAATAGAAGAATTGAGTGAATTCAAAATCCAAAGGAGGTTCATGGCTAAGGGTAAAGATGTCAGAGTAGTAGTTATTTTGGAATGTACCAGTTGTGTCCGAAATGGTTTGAATAAAGAATCGCGGGGCATTTCCAGATATATTACTCAAAAGAATCGACACAATACACCTAGTCAATTGGACTTGAAAAAATTCTGCCCTTATTGTTACAAACATACGATTCATGGGGAGATAAAGAAATAAATCGAACGGAACGCGTGTGCCACTCTTCCAAGGAAGAGGAAGAAATTACATATACATATATAATATATACAAATCCAGTCCTATTTTGGTCGGATCCGAAATGAATGAAGAAATAGGATTTTAGAAATAAGAAATAAACCATGGATAAATCCAAGCGGCCCTTTCATAAATCCAAGCGATCTTTTCATAGGCGTTTGCCCCCAATTGGATCGGGGGATCGAATTGATTATAGAAACATGAGTTTAATTAATCAATTTATTAGTGAACAAGGAAAAATATTATCTAGACGAGTGAATAGATTAACCTTGAAACAACAACGATTAATTACTATTGCTATAAAACAAGCTCGTATTTTATCTTCGTTACCTTTTCTTAATAATGATAAACAGTTTAAGAGAACCGGGTCGATCCCTAGAACTACTGGTCCTAGAACCAGAAATAAATAAGCCTATTCCTCAATCGAATCAAAACTCTAATTCGAACTCAGATTGAAGTTTTGTTCGAAAAAGCCGAGAGATTGTCGCGCCGTAATGTAATAATAAAAAAAAGAATGGGGGAAGAATAAATCTTTTTTTTTTTTATTGAAACGTGTTCGTTCATTCCTACTACTTATCTTATCATACGAATTTCTACTATACCCTCCCGGAGTTCATTCTCCGGGGAACTCCGTTTAAAGTATTCCAGTGAATTCCTTCCAATCTCCTTATTTGATGATCGCATCGGAAATCGTGTCAAGACAATTCCTATTTGATATGGCTATTTGTGCAGGTATTTTACGATTAAGAAGCAACTGCCTCTTGTACAGATCAAGTATTAATCGACTATAACTATGGGATCCCCTATTCTCACGAGTTACTGCATTTATCCGAGTGATCCACAAACGACGAAAACTTCTCTTTCGCCTGCCTCTATCCCGATGAGTGGAAACCAAAGCTCTCATTTTCTGTTGAGTAGTAGTTCGAGTAAGTCTTGAATGAGCCCCTTGAAAGGTTGCTGCAAATAAACGAATTTTTGTTCTACGTCTCCGAGCTATATATCTTCGTCTAACTCTGGTCATTGAATCAAAAGAAACTTTGATGAATAACTAATTGATTTCTTTTCTTTCAGTCATTCTTTTCCCCTCTCCTGGTTTATTAATAACAAAACGGATTCTTCCGATGTATAAAATTAAAATAAAAATTCCAATGGCTTTTGCTACTATAACCTTCCCAACCACGATTTTTTTAGTTCTTCCAGGCATTTCACCTCAAAAAAAAGAAATTGTACCGATATTAGGTATAAAATAAATCGTAAATGGACAAATAGTGGCTTCCATCGTTTCTATGGTTACTTCTTAAACGGCGAGGTCCTCTCTATACACCGGAGCCCCTTTCCTCATTTAATCAATGTTATTGGTAACTTGTACAGTTCACGCTCTTTGGCTCTACCGATGAATTATCGAGTAATAGGTCTTTTTTCAATGGGATCTATCCATACAGTGACGGCATTTAATTATGAAGGTTGAATGGGTAGCTGACCCTGTTAGTCCGTTCTTGCAAGAGTAGGAGCATAATCTTTCTGCTTCTTAAATATCATTCCCCCGCTTAATGGATAACCATTTGCTACCAATGGGAATTGCTTTTCATCTCAAATCGAGGTGATTGGATTTGCACCAATGGAAACCATAAATTCCATACAAATAGAGGTATATGAGAGATCTTTATTTTTCGATAGTGAATGGAGTTCTTCCATTCTATTCATTGGTACGAGTCATTGATACTGTAAAAATCGTCTCATTTGTTCTAGCTCATGATCCGAACGAGTCGCACATACACCCTAGTACATGTTCCTCGACGCTGAGGACATCCTCGAAGAGCGGGGGATTTCGTGACATTTCTGATTGGCTGTCTTGTGTTTCTAATAAGTTGTTTAATAGTTGGCATGCTGAATCATATACAGAATGGGCTGGTTTAGATCGATCCTAACCGGATGATTATGAATTACTTCCATTTCATATTTTACCCAGGTAAGAAGATAAAAGATCAAATAAGGGTTCATTCAAATTATGATTCGAAATGGAATCAAAGATTTATGCGAAATCCCCGGTATTTTCGATCGCTACAAGATCAACAATGCCATAATCTTGGGCTTCTGTTGCTGACATAAAAACATCCCTTTCCATGTCTTCGGATACAACCCATAAAGGATTGCCCGTTCTTTGTACATAAACCCTTGTGAGGGTTTCGCGGAGTTTCAGTAGTTCTTCCGCTTCCAGGATAAACTCTCCTGTGGGTGCCTCATAAAAAGAACTAGCAGGTTGATGGATCATAACCCTGATGATATAACATAATGAACGATTCCTCTATCTCGCATGATTGGGCGAAGGGAAGGGATAAAGAATAACAAGCAGGGAGAAAAAGATAGAATTGAACAACCGTACAGGCATCTTTTGTGCATACGGCTCTGTAATGGAATTTTTTTTTTCTCTTTTTTCATCGAAGAAAGAGACAAGTCGAATCTATCAGACCCAGATCGTTGAATGATCCATTTACCATCCTTCCTTTCGGAGTAATCAAAAAATACTATGATGGTTCCGTTGCTTTATATATTTATCTCGTCTGTGATTCAGCAATCCCAAAGTTTCTTTCTGATCCGATCAAATAAAAATAAGTAAAAAATGATCTTTTTTTTTTATTTTCACACTCTTTCATAACATAAATATTGGAAAGAGACTTCTGATGTGGAAGCAAAAAGGTTTGTGACGCTGAAATGGACCCCGATACATAAGATCAAGTCGGAAATAACCTTTCTTTCATACTACTATCTCGATACATAATCTCGTATTATGAAAAAATAATAATAGTTTGCTCATATCGAACTTGAAATGCCATGCTATTATTACTTAATATTATTATTATTTTATTCATATTCCATATGACGAAGGCATAGTCTTTTTTTCTCTCAAATAAAAAAACTCATTGGCGCCAAGCGTGAGGGAATGCTAGACGTTTGGTAATTTCTCCTCCAACCAGGATGAAAGATCCCATTGAAGCGGCTAATCCCATGCATATTGTATGTACATCTGGTGGCACAAATTGCATAGTATCATAAATAGCTATTCCTGGGATTACCCATCCGCCGGGAGAATTTATAAACAAATACAGATCCCTGGTATCATCCTCTATACTGAGATATACCATGAGACCAACAAGTTGATTCGAGATCTCGCTATCAACTTCTTGGCCTAAAAAAAGTAATCTTTCTCGATGAAGTCGGTTGATTAGGACAAAATTCTATTCCTTAGGAACCGTACACGCACCTTTGGGTGCATACGGTTCAAAAAATCAAAATTGAGAAAAAAAAAAAAGAAATTGTCGATTCCAGCCCTATTTCTTTTTTCGTAGCGGGCTTTTTCTTCCATTTTTTAAGAAACATGAGTTTTGACTTGCTTCCCTATAAAATAAAAAAATAATTCACTGAACTTATCGAGCTAACCCCTCATTGATGTATTGTTTCATCGAGATCTAAATCACGATGTAATTTTCTTGTTCCCGAATGGGCCTCTTCCACTCTTTTAGGTTTATGCTCTACTCCGGGTAAAGGTCTGCCCGAATTCGATTTGCACATATAGGACAAATGATCCCAGTACCGCTTCTTTTTGCTATGACTTCTTTTTTTTTTTCAATTTGTTTCATTTTCATGCCTTCCACAAAATATTCGATGTATTCATCATATTATTCCATTAATTGGCAATTTGAGATCACTCATATGGTATAAAGGAATCATTTCTGATAGGGTGGTAATCATACATGGATTACCTTGGTATTTTCTGAACGGAGCCTGTATACTTCATTTTATTGGCCCAAGCCAACCATAAATTCTTTTAATTGAGAATATTGATCCTCCAACCAAATAAATTGATCTAATTGCACTTCACGCTTCGAATTATTGATGGTTCAATCAATCTTTCTTGGGCGAAACAGAGGATATCTCGATCGGGGGAGAGAACGGGGAAATCCCATATGACCCAATATGTCTGACAAGTCACACTATACGTCAACCCAAACTGCATCTTCCTCTCCAGGACTCCGAAAAGGTACTTTTGGAACACCAATGGGCATTAAATGAAAGAAAAATTAAGTATTCTTTTTCACTTTGATGTGGAAACGTAACAAACAATGGTTTATTGTCTTCATAATATTGTCGTTTATCGTATTTTATCGATAGATTGGAAGATTCATAGAGGAAGACGGAATAAAGGAAAATTCTTACGAACGGATCGTTCGAATGAGAAACAAGTATCTATACATTCGCTCACAAAAAATAGGATTAATCCCCCCATTGCGTATTGGTACTTATTGGGTATAGAATAGATCTGCTTCTCTTTGTTCCTACGAACAGAATTGTTCAATTATTACTAACGGAACAGAATAAATATTAACCCTTGTTTCGAGATAATCCAATGAAAAGGTGAGGTCCATAGCCTAGTTATTTCCAATGTGATAAAGTTACATAGTATCTATTTTTTCTTTGAGAAAGGGGTATTTCCATGGGTTTGCCTTGGTATCGTGTTCATACCGTCGTATTGAATGATCCCGGTCGGCTGCTTTCTGTCCATATAATGCATACAGCTCTAGTTTCCGGTTGGGCCGGTTCGATGGCTCTATACGAATTAGCAGTTTTTGATCCTTCTGACCCCGTTCTTGATCCAATGTGGAGACAGGGTATGTTCGTTATACCCTTCATGACTCGTTTAGGAATAAACAATTCATGGGGCGGTTGGAGTATTACAGGAGGAACTATAACGAATCCGGGTATTTGGAGTTACGAAGGTGTGGCCGGGGCACATATTGTGTTTTCTGGCTTGTGCTTCTTAGCAGCTATCTGGCATTGGGTGTATTGGGACCTAGAAATATTCTGTGATGAACGTACGGGAAAACCCTCTTTGGATTTGCCCAAGATTTTTGGAATTCATTTATTTCTCTCAGGGGTGGCTTGCTTTGGGTTTGGCGCATTTCATGTAACAGGCTTGTATGGTCCTGGAATATGGGTATCCGATCCTTATGGCCTAACCGGAAAAGTACAATCTGTAAATCCAGCGTGGGGTGCGGAAGGTTTTGATCCCTTTGTTCCGGGAGGAATAGCCTCTCATCATATTGCAGCAGGTACATTGGGTATATTAGCAGGTCTATTCCATCTTAGTGTCCGCCCACCCCAACGTCTATACAAAGGATTACGTATGGGCAATATTGAAACTGTCCTTTCCAGTAGTATCGCTGCTGTCTTTTTTGCAGCTTTCGTTGTTGCTGGAACTATGTGGTATGGTTCAGCAACTACCCCGATCGAATTATTTGGTCCCACTCGTTATCAGTGGGATCAGGGATACTTCCAGCAAGAAATATATCGAAGAGTTGGCGCCAGTCTAGCCGAAAATCTGAGTTTATCGGAAGCTTGGTCTAAAATTCCCGAAAAATTAGCTTTTTATGATTACATCGGTAATAATCCGGCGAAAGGTGGATTATTCCGGGCAGGCTCAATGGACAACGGGGATGGGATAGCTGTTGGATGGTTAGGACACCCTATCTTTAGAGATAAAGAAGGGCATGAACTTTTTGTACGCCGTATGCCTACTTTTTTTGAAACATTTCCAGTAGTTTTGGTGGACGGAGACGGAATTGTGAGAGCCGATGTTCCTTTTAGAAGGGCAGAATCGAAGTATAGTGTCGAACAAGTGGGTGTAACTGTTGAGTTCTATGGTGGCGAACTCAATGGAGTCAGCTATAGCGATCCTGCTACTGTGAAAAAATATGCTAGACGTGCCCAATTGGGTGAAATTTTTGAATTAGATCGTGCTACTTTGAAATCCGATGGTGTTTTTCGGAGCAGTCCAAGGGGTTGGTTCACTTTTGGACATGCTACGTTTGCTTTGCTCTTCTTTTTCGGACACATTTGGCATGGCGCTCGAACCTTGTTCAGAGATGTTTTTGCTGGGATTGACCCAGATTTGGATGCTCAAGTGGAATTTGGAGCATTCCAAAAACTTGGAGATCCAACTACAAGGAGACAGGTAGTCTGATACAACATTGCTCCGGTATCTTTCGCCTCTATATTTGATTTTTTTGATTTGACATAAGGTACCGTAGAAATATTGATTTGAATCATCGCCTTTCTTTGCTCTTGTCCTTTCTTTATCTGGGAAATAATCCTAAATGAACAGGTGTGGAAGCTATAATTGTAAACAACGATCGAATCTATGGAAGCATTGGTTTATACATTCCTCTTAGTCTCGACTTTAGGGATAATCTTTTTCGCTATATTTTTTCGAGAACCGCCTAAGGTCCCGACTAAAAAGATGAAATGATTTTTCATTATCTTAATTGAAGTAATGAGTCCCCCATATGGGGGACTCATTACTTCAATTAGTCTCCGTGTTCCTCGAATGGATCTCTTAGTTGTTGAGAGGGTTGCCCAAAAGCGGTATATAAGGCGTACCCTGTAAAGCTTACAAGTGAACCAGATATGGAGATGGCGACTAAGGTTGCTGTTTCCATTATTAGAGAATTTCAAGACCACGATGGATCTATGCTACGATAAGATCGTTTATTTACAACGGAATAGTATACAAAGTCAACAGATCTCAACCAATGCAATAGTATTTATGGCTACACAAACCGTTGAGGGTAGTGCTAGATCTGGGCCAAGACGAACTATTACAGGGGATTTATTGAAACCATTGAATTCAGAATATGGTAAAGTGGCTCCTGGATGGGGAACCACCCCATTTATGGGTGTCGCAATGGCTCTATTTGCGATATTCCTATCTATTATTTTAGAGATTTATAATTCTTCCGTTTTACTGGATGGAATTTCAATGAATTAGGTCCATAAGAACCAGAAGCCCTAGCTTTTCAATCAAAAATGAATCACTTAGGACTCAGATTTATAGTCCATTCTGGTAGTTTGACCGTGGAATTCCGTTGTTTCGGTATTTCCGGAATATGAGTGTGCGACTTGTTATAATTGATCCTATTGATAGTACAGAGAATGGGTCTGTCATCTCTACAGAGATGGTTCTGCCTCGTCGGATATTCATCCTAGTATCTGGAGCACGGAATATATGGAATAGATCAAGAAATATTTGAACTATGATTCATACCTACTATTCAGACCTCGTGACTGGACTTCAAAAAATTTTCAAACAAAGAGGTATTTGATAAATTGAACGATTTTTCTTCCTTTAGAATCATGCTTATTTTGACCGAAGGACAAATCTTTCTCTGGATTTTTAGTCATTACATCTATGAATAAGTGATGATCAAATAGTTCTTACTCATAGAACCCTTGGTCTTAGTTTTTGGGTTTTATTGAATCATCGTGGTTCTAGTATGAATCTGAGGTTTCAATCGATTCATAGGGTCTCAACAAGAGAATTCCTATCAAAAAAAAAATAGTAAACAATAGTCAATCTGCATTACGCACAAACAAAAACAACAAATCAAATAACAAATAAATAGGGGAATAGAAGATTCAAGAGGCCTGTAACGATCAACATAAAGACAGATGAGCTAACTTGATATTTTGGCATTCTCATCACAACAAAGAAGAGAGTTCGGATTTTGGTTCCTTCGTATGCTTCAGAGACGATTGAATCAAGTGGATAAATAAGAAATTTCAAATTTTCTATTACATATCCATTGTAATCAGTATTTGGGTGTTTCTGCTTGAGCCGTACGAGATGAAATTCTCATATACGGTTCTCAGAGGGGGAGCCCCCTTGGTTTACCTATCTCAATAAAGTATATGATTGGTTCGAGGAGCGTCTCGAGATTCAGGCGATTGCAGATGATATAACTAGTAAATATGTTCCTCCTCATGTCAATATATTTTATTGTCTAGGGGGGATCACACTTACTTGTTTTTTAGTACAAGTAGCTACGGGTTTTGCTATGACTTTTTACTATCGTCCGACCGTTACGGAGGCTTTTGCCTCTGTTCAATACATAATGACTGAAGCCAACTTTGGTTGGTTAATCCGATCAGTTCATCGATGGTCAGCAAGTATGATGGTCCTAATGATGATCCTACACGTATTTCGTGTGTATCTCACGGGCGGATTTAAAAAACCTCGCGAATTGACTTGGGTTACGGGTGTGGTTCTGGCTGTATTGACTGCATCGTTTGGTGTAACTGGTTATTCCTTACCCCGGGACCAAATCGGTTATTGGGCAGTAAAAATCGTGACAGGCGTACCTGAAGCTATTCCCGTAATAGGATCACCTTTAGTAGAGTTATTGCGTGGAAGTGCTAGTGTGGGTCAATCTACTTTGACCCGTTTTTATAGTTTACACACTTTTGTATTACCTCTTCTTACTGCCGTATTTATGTTAATGCATTTTCCAATGATACGTAAGCAAGGTATTTCAGGTCCTTTATAGAGAAGACAGATCATAGATATTTG